TTGCCGAGATCTATCTTTTTCTAAATATCCTTGTAATTCTTCCATTTACATTTCTACTTGAGCCAGAGGCAGGAGGTTTTTCTTGGTTTATCAAATGATATATACATAGTGCAATATGGTCAGAACAGGGTATTATGTATTGTATTATGTATATAGTATAGTAAGAAAAAAATATATACCCCGGAAAAGAAAGAGGGAGTCCAATCAACAGATCTTTTTACCTTCCTTTTCTATCCAATTGGTTTATGTTCGTTATAATTACAACAGGAGAAAAAATCCTTTATTTTTGCAACCCAATCGCTCTTTTGACTTTGGAATAAATTCTCTTTATCAATATACTGTTTCTTCTACACATCCGTCTACAATCCATAATAAAGAATAATTAGGATTCTGAAAAAAAAAAAGAAAAAATCAATGGTTCACTCACAGGAGAACCCACTCTTTCCCGCATTAGGCACTAATTCATTTTTAACGTCTAATTAGATCGGGTAATCATTCCAATTAAGAACATAAGCTCGTTGCTTTTTATTTTACCAGAATTGGAGCCATAGAGCTCTATCCATTTATTCACTAGACCCAACTGTAAATGTGAATTTCTTTTGTCCCCTTCCAAAAATCAAAACAATCTTTTGGAACTGTAATGATCCGGTAAGGATAAACTCAAAGTTCTACTTTAACTTTGACTTTCATTTCAAATTAAATAAATTAATAAAATCAATTTATTATTTTATTAGATTTTCTATTTTATTACGACATGCTGTTTTTTCCATTCATTACCCTTGAGGATCAGTCGTGGTCCTATAGACTATACCAATAGTCTGGACGAATTTGTTGCTTCATCCAAATGTGTAAAAGATCATAGTCGCACTTAAAAGCCGAGTACTCTACCGTTGAGTTAGCAACCCGGATAAATAGGATATGTAGATACGATCAAAATATAAAAATCAATTGAATTGCACTGCACGACCCTATCAAAACATTGAACTAGCAACACATCGAAAAGAAAGATTTTCTGATCAATTAGAAACACAAAATACCAAAGTTAGCAGATCGGATTAAAAATATTCCTAATCGAAATGTAAAAATTATGGCAGACCACCCATTTTTTATCAAATTCTTTTTTGATTTTCCCTAAGAAAATACATCCTGTATGAGAGTAAATGCAGCAAGGCAAACCCATCATTTGAGTGAAGGAAACAAAAAAATCAATATGGGGTGGGGATAAACAGCCCTATTTATCTATGATCGAATTATATTTGTTCGATACACCATTGTCAATATAAAAGCAATGTTGAGAAAGTAAATCAAGTAAATAAAATAAAGACTTGTGTTGGATTGGCACAACATAAATAAGAAATTGGAATGGAAAAAATTAAGGAAAAGGTAAATAAAAAATCCCCGGTTTATTCAATCAATAAAAGTACGATAAGCAAGCTTAACCCCTTGTTTGTTGTTAAATTAAATTCCCCCACCAAAATATGAATAAAGCAAGAAAAAGGAAAATGGTGTGTAAATAGAAATAATTACACAAGGATAGATACTAGTTACCCTTCCCTACTTTATTTTATTTATTTAATAATTTTGTTTTTTCCTTTAATTAACTCAAAGTTCTTTCTTTAAAGAATTCTGCCTTCTTTAAAATATCATAAACAGTTCCTGTAGGTTGAGCACCTTTTTCAAGGAAATATAGAATAGCAGGAATATTTAAATAAGTTTGATTCTTTATCGGATTGTAAAAACCTACTTTTCGAAGATCTCTTCCTTCTCTTCGGAATCGAACATCAATTGCAACGATTCGATAGATGGCTCATTGGGATAGATGTAAATAAACAATGCCCCCCCTAGAAACGTATAGGAGGTTTTTTCCTCATACGGCTCGAGAAAAATGATTCCAATTTCTGTATATAATAGCAAGTGGATCCATAAAATCATGAATTTTACTATAATTTGAATTGAGTACTTTTTTCTTCTTCCTTACAGAAAAAGGAAGAAATCTCATTCATACTCATAACTCAAGTTGGGTAATTCTGACAAGAGAATCCTTAGACATTTATTGAGCCGTCTCTAAACTCTTTTGTTTGTCTCATTTCGAATCCATTTTTATTCCTCAGTCTGATCCAATTGTTGAGACAATTGAAAATAGTGTTTCCTTGTTTCGGAATCCTTTATCCTTGCTTTGTGAAATCATTGGGTTTAGACATTACCTCGGGGATCCTTATTCCTTTCAAAATGGCAGCAACATACCTTTTTTTGTTATTTCTTTCTATATAAATAGAATACGAATGATTGATTCCCTTGTGATACACTTTTCATCGAAATAGTTTTACCAATTTCGGAAAATTTGACTTTTCAAACTTGTTCTGAATTTGAACCTTTCGATTTAGAATTTATATATAGTGAGGATATACTTACAGAGTTGGTCTAACTTATTGATTTTCACTAACCCTAGATTCTTTCCCTTGAAAAATGAATCAATCCTTTCTTCTCGAGCTTCATCATGTACTATTTACTTATAACCCAACACAAATTAGGTTCCGGGCAGAACAGAACAAACTATGTCGAGCCAAGAGCATCTTCATTACTATAGAAGATGGCGGATGTAAAAATCCACAGCCAACCATGTCCTTCAAGTCGCACGTTGCTTTCTACCACATCGTTTCAAACGAAGTTTTACCATAACATTCCTCTAATTGAAATTTCAAAGCGGTATGGAATTGATTCAATATAAAATCATGAATAGTCATTGGTTCAACCGGTATATAATATTTCTATCTATGGATAAATAAGTATTTATCCGGATAAGGGTCAGCAAGGATCAAATTTATTTAATTTAACCCCATATTCTATCATATGAATTGAATGAAAATAAAGATATTCAATTTTACCCACATTTGACACTTGATTCCGTTTGTGAGAAACCAAACGAATTCTCAGATATGATTCTTAGAACCATTCTGAAAATTAATAAGAAAAGATTTTTCCCTTTAACAAATTATTGTTTCATGTGGAATGCAGTGTGATCCCTTCTTTCGTTTCATGAAAAACGATCTGGGACGGAAGGATTCGAACCTCCGAATAACGGGACCAAAACCCGCTGCCTTACCGCTTGGCCACGCCCCATTTTGATTTCTATTCGAAATTAATCAACACTAATATTGGTATTGGTTATTCGTCAATCCCAACCCAAATACACAAAAACATATGGGATATTTTGTTGCTAGGATTCAAGACATGTAGATATAGAATCAAAAAAATTCATTGATCATTACATAGAATTCAATTAAGATATTGTATGAAAGTTGAATTCCTTATATTCTCATTTTAGAATGATAATGGGGGGAGGGATTTTTTATTTGGGAAAGTCCGAACCGAAGAAAAAGAAGGATTTCTTGATCTGCCTTTTTCATTTTTCCTTATAAAAATAACTCAAAATTATCTAATCCACAAGAACGAAATGCTTGTTATGCTTAATATCTTTAGTTTAATTGGTATCTGTCTTAATTCTGTCCTTTATTCGAGTAGTTTTTTCTTCGCCAAATTGCCCGAAGCTTATGCCATTTTCAATCCAATCATAGATGTTATGCCTGTCATACCTGTACTCTTTTTTCTCTTAGCCTTTGTTTGGCAAGCCACTGTAAGTTTTCGATGAAATCTTTAATACTCTGCTAAATTGATGATGTATTCGATAAAAAAATTCTAAAAATTGATAAGATCAGATAAGTCTTACATTTCGAACCCTCGATTCAAAAATCGAAATTCTTGTATATTGAATGAATAACCGCAGCGATGAATTTGGATCAGCCTTTTCCCCGTTCTCACCTTCCGGTGAGTATGGACTATTAGGTACTCCACAATACCTAATTATTGATATGACAAGAAATTTCGGGTAACGAATGAATCAAAATCTTATTACAAATAAATTCGTCTTATTTTTCATTTTTTGGGGTGTCAAAACAAAAAAAAAATGATATATGTGGTAAAAAATAGGCAATCTATTCCCCTTTTTCAAAAAAAAAATGATCTTGGAGATTGTGTAATGCTTACTCTCAAACTCTTTGTTTACACAGTAGTGATATTCTTTGTTTCCCTTTTTATCTTTGGATTCTTATCTAATGATCCAGGACGCAATCCTGGACGTGAGGAATAAAAAATTTCTAGTTTTTTTTGCTTTTTTCGAAATTAATTCTTAATAATCTTATTTGTTTCATACATTTAACTATGATAAAATCAAGGGATGAGAATCTTTTCGAATTCGAAAATACCAAGTGATCAGAGAAAGCGGAAAGAGAGGGATTCGAACCCTCGGTACAAATAATTCGTACAACGGATTAGCAATCCGCCGCTTTAGTCCACTCAGCCATCTCTCCTAATTCCAAATTGAAAATTTGTTATGTGATGTAACACGTGAAATAAAGATTGATAAAAATCCACCTTCTTCTCTTTATTTTCTTTTTTCATTTGATTTTTTTTTTTATTTAATCTTATTTAACTTTTCCAAATTATTATTATTTATTTTATTATATTATTCTATTTTAATAAAAAAAAATATTATTTTATTATATTATTAAAATAGAAATTCGAAATATTCTAAAATATTCTAATAAATAATAGAAATTTTTTAAATAGCTATTAAAATTAAAACTAAGAAAAATAAGAAAAAAATAGAAAAAAGCAATTGATCAGGAATTCAATATAGATAATGACTCAAAACGGATCTCCTCAATAGAAAGAATATCTTAGTTCTTTGATTTTATATGAAAGGTTTATTTTCCCGGCCTGATCTGCTTAAGTACTGGCCGGGACATTTCTTCTTTTTTCCATTGATTATTCTTTTTTTTTCTTTTTCTCAGTTTATTACTTAATTTCTTACTGTTGTCAAGTAAGGAATAAAAAAAGACATATGATAACATATTATATATATATAAATACATTAAACAATATTAAATTACATTTAACAATTTGAAACATTCAAAATATTTCTATTCTAATAGAATAGAACT